AACTCCCGGCGGATGGCCAGTAACCCAAAGAAAGGAAAGAATCGGTTATATTTTTCATATGATATCATCTCCTGTTATAGATAGACTAATTATCCTTCTATGATTTCTATTTTTTATCGATTTCTTATTAATAATTAATCTATTATTATCTATTAATAATTCTATTAATTGTTTAATTTATTATTAATAGAATCTAATATTAATATCTAATCTAATATTAATTATTAACTAATATTAATATCTAAATCATTATTCATTCTATTTGCATTTTTTACTATTTAATTTTTCAATATATTAATAGAAATATCAATATATTTAGATATTGTATATTGATTTTATTTAAATGAAATTGTTCAATTGGAAGATTTCCCACAAGAAAATGATACTTATTAGAATTAGATACCAAGTCTTATGTCAATTGCCAAATACCTAGTGCAACACTTTTTAAAATAAAAACTTTCTAAAAAAAGAGGGGGTTCGTTGGACTAAATAAAAAAGGGAAGGAAGAAGGCGAGTTAGTATGCTAATTACTCACCCTCAAATCAGCCCTTCCCATGGGTTCTTGTCTGAATCCGAACGAATAAATAATTGTAGAAGTAAAATCTTAATAGGATTCGAAAAAGCAAGAGCAGCAAAGCAAGTCCAGGAAAAAAAAGAAAAATATATGTATTTGATTTGTATTTTTAGGATTAAACAAAAGGATTCGCAAATAAAAGCGCTAATGCTACAACCAGCCCATAAATTGTTAAAGCTTCCATAAAAGCCAGACTAAGCAATAAAGTACCCCGTATTTTTCCCTCTGCCTCGGGTTGTCTCGCGATCCCTTCTACAGCTTGACCTGCAGCAGTACCTTGACCAACCCCAGGTCCAATAGAAGCAAGCCCGACGGCCAACCCAGCAGCAATAACCGAAGCGGCAGAAATCAGTGGATTCATGATAAGTTCCTCGCACCAAAAATAAAGAAATAGTTAATGATACAATCAACCAAGAAATTATGACTTAATTATTCCATCATTAAGATTTATCCAGTCGAAGTAATTAAGAATTCCGAATTGAAAAAAAAAAAGAAAGAATATTTCTTGAACTATTCTTTGAATTTTTTCGTTCTTTTTCTTGATTTAATCTCTTTAGTCATTCAAGATTCAATTCACAATTCTAGATACTAGATAAAACAGAAGGACTTCTATTTTTGAATCCCTATCTAAAGTAGCAGGGCAATTTTAGATATATGTTTAGTTCATATATAACTAGTTAATATCTAATATCACATATACATGTGTTTTTTACATACCGTAAACCTATTATTCTTGTCTTAGATTCAATCGGATTCGAGAATCTTTTTTGAAAATCCACAAAACAAAGAGCTGTCTTATAGCAATTAGATTCTATACACCTAGTTTGACCCCTCCACTCCTACCCTATTTTTTTTTAATCTCGTTTTTTTTTTTAAGCCTTCTCTTCCTTTTATTTATCACGAGCCCATATGGATTGGATAAAATCAATCTAAATCAATTCAGTAGACCGAATTATTGCATAGAAATATTAGCATTTGAGTGATCTAAGTTCATATAATTTTATTTTTTTATTTATTCCAATTTGGTCAATCGTTGAATTGAATGACTGAATGAAAGGAGAATCCGTTCTATACAACATCTTTTTAATCACACGTCGTAAACGTAAACGGAGATACCATACAAATTCTTATTCAAATTATTTCCAATTCTGGATCCTAATACTAATATATCTTATATCTAATACTAATATTATTAATTTTATATTTAGAATATTATTAATTTTCGATTTATATATATATATTTAAATTAAATTATTATATATATAATTCTAATTAATATTAATATTTTCTAATTAATATTTATTAATAAGAATTTTTTATATTAATATTTTCTAATTTATTATATTAATTTTTTATATAATCTAATCTAAATCTAATAATAATAATCTAAATAATCTAATATTTAAATATAATCTAAAATTTAATGTTCTAATTGAATCAACAAAACAAAATACAACAAAACAATCCAAATCCAAAAAAAAAAAAAAAAAAAAAGAATATTCATTGGAGGGGAGTATAAATTGGTCAAAGAAAGAGTCTTTTTAGGAAAAATAGGAAAAAGATCTTTTAGATGGATCTCTTTCCTATTTTTTTTACAATTCCCCGGTAATCTTTTTTACTTTTAGACAAAATCGTATACTTATTTTATTTAGACCTTATTTGCTTTTATTTGGCATCACTTTTTTTATAAATTTCTTTGTATATTTTTGTTCCGTTCGCTTAAGTAGATTATTTTGAACCGCACATACATTGCGGCGGGATAAGCTAAAAGAAAAGACTATTTCAAAAACTAGTCAATGATGGCCTTCCATCGATTCACCTATATAAGCTGCAGCTAAAGTTGCAAAAATAAGAGCTTGAATACCGCTTGTAAATAATCCAAGGAACATGACAGGTATAGGAACCACTAAAGGTACTAAAGAAACA